AAGAAGAGAAAAAGAGGTGGGTTGAAAAAACTTTTGTTACTTTTCTTTTCGATTTTAACCGATGGAATTGTCCATTACGATATATAAAAAATGATAATTTAGAAAATGCTTTACGCAAGGAAATGTCACAATTTTTTTTTTCTACAGGTACAAGTGATGGGAAACAAAAAATATCCTTTACATATCCGCCCAGTTTATCGACTTTTTCGGAAATGCTAGAAAAAAAAATTTCTTTGTACATAATAGAAAAACTATATGAAGAAGATATTTATAATTCTTGGATAAATACTAATGAAAAAAAAAAGTGCAATTTAAACAATGAATTGAAAAGACGAATACAAATTTTAGAAAAAAATGAGGGATCCTCTAGTCTGGATATTCTTGAAAAAAGAACCCTATTATGTGATGATGAAAAAAAAAAAAAATGTTTGCCAAAAGTATATGATCCTTTTTTCAACGGACCCTATCGAGGAACGAGAAAAGAATTAGATTCACGTAAAATCATTAATACTTATACAGATACAAAAGATTTATTAGCATTTTTTTTTATAAATAAGATTAATGATCTATTTCTTAATGATTCCGTAAAATTCCACTGTCAATCATTTTGGAATTCTACAGAAGAAAAAGGAATTGATTCAGAAAGTCAAGCAAAACATTTGCAATTTGTATTTGATGTAATTACAACACATACAAAAGATCAAAAAAAAATGAAAAATAAATCTATTGGAATTATAATAGAAAAAGTCAGTAAAAAGGTTTCTCGATGGTCATACAAATTAACCGAGAATTTGATAGCCGAGGAAGAAGAAAATGAAGAAGAATTGGAAGAATTGGAGGAAGACGATCATGAGATTTATTCAAGAAAAGCAAAACGTGTCATAGTTTATAACGATAATGATCATAAAATAAATAACAATGATAAAAACGATGATCAAACGGAAGAAGTGTCTTTGATACGTTACTCACAACAATCGGATTTTCGTCGCAATCTAATCAAAGGATCCATGCGCGCTCAAAGACGTAAAACAGTTATTTGGAATCTATTTCAAGTAAATGTACATTCCCCCCTTTTTTTGGATCGTCTAGACAAAACATCTTTTTTTTCGTCTTTTGATATAAACGAAATGAAAAATCTCATTTTTAGGAATTGGATGGGCAGAGAACAAGAATCAGAATTAAAAATAGTAAATTTGGAAAATGAAGATACAAAAGAAGAAAAGGAGAATGAAGAAAAAAAAGATAAAAAGGAACAGATAGAAATATCTGAAGCTTGGGATACCTTTATAATTACTCAAGTAATAAGAAGTTTGATGTTAGTAACCCAATCTTTTCTTAGAAAATACATTATATTGCCTTCATTAATAATAGCCAAAAATATTTTACGTATTTTTTTATTACAAATTCCCGAGTTGAACGAGGATTTTAAGGAATGGAATAGAGAAATTCATATTAAATGCACCTATAATGGTGTTCAATTATCAGAAACAGAATTTCCTCGAGATTGGTTAATAGATGGTATTCAGATCAAGATTCTTTATCCTTTCTGTTTAAAACCTTGGAGAAAATATAAGGCACAATCTCATCATAAAGATCTAATGAAAAAAAAAGATAAAAAAATAAATTTTTGTTTTTTAACAGTCTGGGGAATGGAAGCGGAACTTCCCTTTGGTTCTCCCCGAAAACGACCTTCTTTTTTTGAACCTATTTATAAAGAAATAAATAAAAAAAAAAAAAAGATGAAAAATAAATTTTTACAAGTTCTAAAATCTTTAAATAAAGAAAGAAAATCCTTTAAAAAAATTAGAAAAGAAAAAACAAAAGGGGTCATCAAAATAGTTCAAGTTATCGAACTAATAATGAAAAAACTGGAGAAAGTAAATCCAATTTTATTATTTAAATTGAGGAAAGAAAAAGCATATGAACCGAACGAAAACAAAAAAGATTTAAAAATAAAGAATAATGTTTTTGACGAATCGTTCGATTTAGAACGGACGATTAATTGGTTAAATTATTCACTGATAGAAAAAAGAATGAAAGATCTTTCTGATAAGACAATAAAAATAAGAAATAAAATTGAACGAACCGCAAAAGACAAGAAAAAAAAAGAAATAGTTATAAATTATGATAATAAAGGATCGGGATCACAGAAATATATTTGGAAAATAAAAAAAAAGAAAAATATCCGATTAATGCGTAAATCATACTACTTTATCCAATCATTCATTGAAAAAATATACATAGATATTTTTCTATGTACCATTTATAAGATCAATGCACAATTTTTCTTTGAATCAAAAAAAAAAATCTTTAATAAATCCATTTACAACAATGAAATAAATAAAGAAAAAGAAGGAATTGATGAAATAAATAAAAATACAATGAATTTTATTTTGACTATAAAAAAATTGTTTTCAAATACTGAAAATACTAAGAATAGCAATCAAGATTCCAATACTTATTGGAACTTATCTTCCCTGTCCCAAGCATATGTTTTTTACAAAATATCACAAAACCAATTAATTAATAAGTCTCAATTGAGACCTGTACTTCAATATCAAGGGAGCTATCCTTTTTTTAAAGATAATTTAAAAAGCTATTGTATGATACACGGAATATTTAATTCTAAATCAATACATAATAAAATGAATACTAATACGTATGTAATAAACGAATGGAAAAACTGGTTAAAAGGTCATTATCAATATGATTTATCTAAAAAAAAAATGTCTCGATTAGTAACTAAAGAATGGCGAAATAGAATAAATAAACATCGTATGATTCAAAACAAGGAATCAAACCAATTTATTTATTCCATTAAAAAAAATGATTATGCAGCGAATTCATTTATGAGTAAAAAAGACAAATGGAAAAAATATTACAGATATGATCTTTTATCATATAAATGCATAAGTCTCCCTAATTTATACATTTCTGGATCAACATTAGAAATAAACGAGGACAAAAAAATTCTATATCATTTCAATATATTAAAACCTGAATCCTTTTATGTATTGGTAAGTATACCTAGTAATGATTATTTAGGAAAAGAATATATTATTGATAGGAATACAAATTTGGATAGAAAATATTTTGATTGTAGAATTATTCATCTTTTTTTTATCAAGAATATTGATATTGATATCTGGACCAATGCGCATATTGGCATTAATATTCATAAAAATACTAAGACTGAAATTAAGAATTTAAAAAAAATGAAAAAAAAAGATCTTTTTTTTCCTACAATTCATCAAGATATCAAACCATCTAATCAAAAAAGTGTCTTTTTTGATTGGATGGGAATGAATAAAGAAAGGTTATATGATACTACATCAAATCATTATAATATATCCAATATAGAAACTTGGTTCTTCCCAGAATTTGTGCTACTTTTTGATGTGTATAAAATTAGACCTTGGATCATACCAATCAAATCACTCCTTTTTCATTTTTATAAAAATGAAAAAAGTAAAAACATTAACGTAAATATAAAGAAATCATCTAATAAAAAAAAAGATATTGAATTAGTTGAATTAGTAAATTCCAAGCAGGAAGAAAAGGAACAACAGGTTAAAGGAAACCTTGTATCAAATTTACTAAAAACAAAACAATATAAAAGCAAGAATGAAAAAGAACTAGATTTATTTTTAAAAAAATATTTTCTTTTTCAACTAAGATGGGCCGATCCCTTGAATAAAAAAATAATGAAAAATATCAGGATATATTGTCTCCTACTTAGATTGATAAATCCAAAGGGAATTGCTATATCTTCGATTCAAAGAGGTGAAATAAATCTAGATGAAATGCTGATTCAAAAGGAACTAGTTCTTGCAGAATTGATAAGAAAGGGAATGTTTATTATTGAACCAATTTGTCTATCTATACGAAAGGAAGGAAAATCTATTATATATCAAACTATTGATATTTCATTGGTCGATAATAAGAAGCACCAAAAAAATAAAAAAATATATATATATATTGAGAAAGCAGGGTTTGAAAAATCCATTGCACGACACAGAAACATATTTTTGAGTGGAAAGAAAAATAATTATGATTTACTGGTTCCTGAAAATATTATATCTCCCATACGTCGTAGAGAATTTCGAATTCGAATTTGTTTAAATTCCCAGAATTTTAATGTTGTGGATAGAAATCCAAGATTTTGCAATGAGAACAAAATAAGAAACTGTGGACAATTTTTGAATGAGGACAAACATATTAATACAGATAGAAAAAATTTCATTAAATTCAAATTGTTTCTTTGGCCCTATTATCGATTAGAAGATGTAGCTTGTATGAATCGCTATTGGTTTGATACCAATAACAGCAGTCGTTTCAGTATGTCAAGAATACATATGTATTCACAGAATTGAATTCCAATACAAAGTAGTATATGAATGAAATACAATTTTGATGTATACTAGATAAAAATAACTGGCATAATCAATATCAATATTATTATTTTTCCTGATAGGTAAAATTAACAGAAAAGAAAGATAGAAATTTTAAATTATGGTAAAAAATTCATTCATCTCAGTTATGACACAAGAAGAAAAAGAAGAAAATAGTGGGTCTGTTGAATTTCAAGTATTCCATTTCACCAGTAAGATACGGAGACTTACTTCACATTTAGAATTGCACAAAAGAGATTTTTTATCGCAAAGGGGTTTACGAAAAATTCTGGGAAAACGTCAACGATTATTAACTTATTTGTCAAAGAAAAAGAAAGTGCGTTATAAGAAATTAATGGATCAGTTAGATATTCGGGAACCAAAAACTAGTTAATTAAATTTGAATTTCTTATTATTATCCTTGTCCTTTTTTATTTTTTAATTATTTTTTTATTAGTTCAGTTATTTTTTTTTTTTAGATTTTTCATTTTAAAAAATTCATGAAATAATGAATTAAGGAAAAATATGACTGTACCGGCTACAAAAAAAAATTTCATAATAGTCAATATGGGTCCTCACCACCCATCAATGCATGGTGTTCTTCGGCTTATCATTACTCTGGATGGTGAAGATGTTATTGACTGTGAACCTATATTGGGATATTTACACAGAGGGATGGAAAAAATAGCGGAGAACCGAACAATTATACAATATTTGCCTTATGTAACACGTTGGGATTATTTAGCTACTATGTTCACAGAAGCAATAACAGTAAATGCACCAGAACGATTGGAAAGTGTTCAAGTGCCTAAAAGGGCCAGTTATATCAGAGTTATTATGCTAGAGCTGAGCCGTATAGCCTCCCATTTATTATGGCTTGGCCCTTTTATGGCCGATATCGGTGCACAGACTCCCTTTTTCTATATTTTAAGAGAGAGAGAATTAATATATGATTTATTCGAAGCCGCCACAGGTATGCGGATGATGCATAATTATTTCCGCATCGGAGGAGTAGCTGCGGATTTACCTTATGGCTGGATAGATAAATGTTTTGATTTCTGTGATTATTTTTTAAAAGAAGTTGTTGAGTATCAAAAACTCATTACGCGAAATCCCATTTTTTTGGAACGAGTGGAAGGAGTGGGCATTATTGGTGGAGAGGAAACAATAAATTGGGGTTTATCAGGACCGATGTTACGAGCTTCTGGAATCCAATGGGATCTTCGTAAAGTTGATCGTTATGAGTGTTACAATAAATTTGATTGGGAAGTCAAATGGCAAAAAGAAGGCGATACATTAGCTCGTTATTTAGTAAGAATTGGTGAAATGCAAGAATCTATAAAAATAATTCAACAGGCTCTAGAAGGAATTCCTGGAGGACCTTATGAGAATTTAGAAAACCGGCGTTTTAATAGGACAAAGAATTCCGAATGGGATAATTTTGAATATAGATTTATTACTAAAAAACTTTCACCCAATTTTGAATTGTTAAAACAAGAACTTTATGTAAGGGTAGAGGCCCCAAAAGGAGAATTAGGAATTTATTTAATAGGAGATAGTAGTGTTTTCCCCTGGAGATGGAAAATTCGTCCACCCGGTTTTATCAATTTGCAAATTCTTCCCCAGCTAGTTAAAAGAATGAAATTGGCTGATATCATGACGATACTAGGTAGTATAGATATCATTATGGGAGAAGTTGATCGTTGAAATGATAATTGATACGACAGAAGTACAAACTATTAATTCTTTTTATAGATTAGAATCTTTAAAAGAAGTCTATGAACTCATATGGATTTTTGTCCCCATTTTAACCCTTGTCTTAGGAATAACAATGGGGGTATTAGTTATTGTGTGGTTAGAAAGAAAAATATCTGCAGCAATACAACAACGTATTGGACCTGAATATGCCGGCCCTTTAGGAATTCTTCAAGCTTTAGCGGATGGGACCAAACTACTTTTGAAGGAGGATCTTCTTCCATCTAGAGGTAATATTCGTTTATTTAGGGTCGGACCTTCTATAGGTTTTATATCAATTCTACTAAGTTATTTAGTAATTCCTTTTGGATATCACCTTGTTTTAGCTGATCTTAGTATAGGTGTTTTTTTATGGATTGCCTTTTCCAGTATTGTCCCCATTGGTCTTCTTATGTCAGGATATGGATCAAATAATAAGTATTCCTTTTCAGGCGGTCTACGAGCTGCAGCTCAATCAATTAGTTATGAAATACCATTAACTCTATGTGTGTTAGCAATATCTCTACGTGTGATTCGTCGGAACATGAACTTTTTATTATCCTCTTTTCTATAAAAGAGATAATAAATGAATTGTAAACTTCAATACAATAAAATTGAAATAGAATTCAATATTTAAATATGAATATGAAAGAAAAGAATAAAAAAAATATTTTTTATTAAACATTTCAGTTCGATGAGTTAAACCAGATAGTTATATGAGTGAAACAAAACTGCTCCTCAATTTGCAGTAAAACAAGAAAAATCTCATTCCCTAGGTACAAAAAGAAAATTGAAGTAAACATAAGTTGTTTACCCCAAGATTGAGATATTTAGATTATTTTCTTAGTCGTCATATCTTGAAGCGGATGCAAAAGATCTACTGTATTTATTACTATACTGGGGATCAATCAAAAATAAGTGGGCAGTTAGGAACACCAAAGTACGCAAAGGATGAGTAATGGAAATAATGTAAGGTATCAAAAAAAGGGATTTTTACATAAAACGAATCATACTAAGGGCTTGAAGTTGGTAGAAATTATCAAGCAGTACTTCCCAACGATTCCGATCTAGAGTATGCTACTCTATCGCTGATTAAATAAATGACTATCAAGAACGAATTAATCCTTTATTTTATTTCTTTAGTTTTCAAATTAAAAAAGACAAATATGATGCAATAAAATACTAGAATTAAAAAGAATAAAACGGGAATAATAAGAAAAGATTTCTTTCTTCATACTCATACATATGAAAATTCTTATTATGATTCATTAACTAATACCCAATTCTTTCTTTTTATTAATATAACGAGTATTTGATTTAAGGATTAAGTTATTGCTGAACAAAGATAAATTTTGATTCTTATCATTCTAAGGGATAAGATAAATTCGGAAGTGCTTTTTATTATTCTAGCAGACAGAATTTGATTGGTCGAATTGAGGGCTCTCCAATCTATAATTTATTTTTACATTGTATTTACCTAAGGTCCAAATCAATAATACTGAACTAGTCCTTATCTTACATTTTTTTGTGGCCATAGAGGAGCCGTATGAAGCTTAGGTTTCATGTACGGTTTTGGAATAGCGATGGAAGCAGTGATGTTATCATCGACTATAATTATCTAACAGTTCAAGTACAGTTGATATAATTGAGGCACAGTCTAAATACGGTTTTGGGGGATGGAATCTGTGGCGCCAGCCCATAGGTTTTATAGTTTTTCTAATGTCTTCTCTAGCAGAATGTGAAAGATTACCCTTTGATTTACCAGAAGCAGAGGAGGAATTAGTAGCAGGTTATCAAACCGAATATTCAGGTATAAAATATGGGTTTTTTTATCTTACTTCTTACCTAAATCTATTAGTTTCTTCATTATTTGTAACAGTTCTTTACTTAGGTGGGTGGAATTTTTCTATTCCGTACATATCTCTTACTGACCTTTTTGGAATAAATAAAATGTTTAGAGTCTTTGCAATAGCAATTAGTATCTTTATTACATTAGCTAAAGCTTTTTTGTTTCTGTTCATTCCTATCACAACAAGATGGACTTTACCTAGGATGAGAATGGATCAATTATTAAATCTTGGATGGAAGTTTCTTTTACCTATTTCTCTAGGTAATCTATTATTAACAACTTCTTTTCAACTTGTTTCACTATAAACTCTAAATAAAAATAATAAATTAAGAGAAAGCAATAATGAATATTCTATATTCATAACTTATATCAATACAAGAGAAATAAACATAAATTTTATTCTTTATTCATGGATATCTAAAATATGTTACCTATGGTTACTGGGTTCATGAATTATGGCAAACAAACAATACGAGCCGCAAGGTACATTGGACAAAGTTTCATAATTACCTTATCCCATACAAATCGTTTACCTGTAACTATTCAATATCCTTATGAAAAATCAATCACATCAGAGCGTTTTCGTGGTCGAATACACTTTGAATTTGATAAATGTATTGCTTGTGAAGTATGTGTTCGCGTATGTCCAATAGACCTTCCCGTTGTTGATTGGAAATTTGAAAAAGATATTAATAAAAAACAATTGCTTCATTATAGTATTGATTTTGGTGTCTGTATATTTTGTGGTAACTGTGTCGAGTATTGTCCAACAAACTGTTTATCGATGACTGAAGAATATGAGCTTTCCACTTATGATCGTCACGAATTAAATTATAATCAAATTTCTTTAGGTCGGTTACCAATGTCAATAATTGAAGATTCCGCAATTCAAACAGTAATGGATTCAAAAAATCAAATGAAAAAATAAAGAACCCTTGTTTGGTTCAAGAACGATTATCCATTACTAAGATTTTTTTTTGAATAAAATAGGATTAGCCAAATAACTTGATTTTATCTATCTAATGATATTCCTTTTTTCATTCAATTAGGAAAGTATCATATAAAAAAGAGTTCCTTTCCCGGACCCTTAGTAAGGTCATGAAATATTTCAACTTATTTATTTATCTTTTATTTAATAATGGATTTACCTGGACCAATACATGATATTCTTGTAATATTTCTGGGATCAGTTATTCTATTAGGAGGTCTGGTAGTAGTATTACTTACCAATCCCATTGATTCTGCCTTTTCATTGGGATTGGTTCTTGTTTGTATATCCTTATTATATATTGTATTGAATTCATATTTTGTAGCTGCCGCACAGTTTCTTATTTATGTGGGAGCCATAAACGTATTAATCATATTTGCTGTAATGTTCACGAAAGGTTCAGAATATTCCAATGATTCCTATTTGTGGACCTTTGGAGATAGGATCGCTTCGCTGGTTTGTACAAGTATATTTTTTTCATTAATGGCTACTATCCCAGATACGTCATGGTCTGGAATTTTTCGGACTACAAGATCAAATCAGATTATAGAACAGGACTTAATAAGTAACGTTCAACAAATTGGGATTCATTTATCGACAGATTTTTATCTTCCTTTTGAACTCATTTCTATAATTCTTTTAGTTTCTTTGATAGGTGCAATTACTATGGCTCGTCAATAATATAATAAGAAATAAGAACTTACTTTTTGAAAAGGAAAAGGGATTTAATCTATTTTATTTCAATCTACTTTGAATATCTTGTTTTGTTCTGTAATTCTTCTAGTCTAGTCAACTGAATCGGTTTCATTTTTTTTTTCATATTGAAATGAATCAAGATAGATGAGGATTTTATCAATGATGTTAGAGCATGTACTTTTTATAAGTGTTTATTTATTTTCTATCGGTATCTATGGACTGATCACAAGCCGAAGCATGGTTAGAGCACTTATGTGTCTTGAGCTTATACTGAATTCGGTTAATATAAATCTTGTCACATTTTCCGATATATTTGATAGTCGTCAATTAAAAGGAGAAATTTTCTCAATCTTTGTTATAGCTATTGCGGCTGCTGAAGCAGCTATTGGACTAGCTATTGTTTCGTCGATCCATCGTAACAGAAAATCAACTCGTATCAATCAATCAAATTTGCTGAATAATTAATGAGAATTATTTTATTTTCAAATATAAATCGAAACATAAGACTTTTAATAATCTAATAGAATTAGAATAATAATATAATATAATTCTAATTCAATAAAATTTAATATTCTCTTAATATTATTATTTTCTTTCTTCTATTTTTTTATATAGATTTATTATTTAAAGTTAATAACCTATTCTATAACTAACCTAATAACAAACGTATTCATCTGATATATAATATATTATCAAATCCTTAATTCTATTTTTATTTTTATATAATAGAATCTTTCTATATGTATATGAATCTATAAGAATAATATATAAATAAATAATAAATAGATTCATATACATATAGAAATCTAGTAAAATTAATATGAATTTCATTCGTAAACTCATATTTAATGGTTATTGAAATGGAAATCAAAGTATCTTGGCCCTTTCTCAGAAACAGATTATAAAATTTATCGATTCTTCAAATTTTGATAAATCATTGATTCGTCTGGTGTTTACAATAGAAAATATATGATTTCTTTCATTTTTTTTTTTTTATTTTACCAGATCGAAAATATTTTGTATTCAAAACTGGAATTTATAGACCCAATGTCACATTCAGTAAAGATTTATGATACATGTATAGGATGTACCCAATGTGTTCGAGCTTGTCCCACGGATGTATTGGAAATGATACCTTGGGACGGATGTAAAGCTAAGCAAATTGCTTCTGCGCCAAGAACTGAGGATTGTGTAGGTTGTAAAAGATGTGAATCCGCTTGTCCAACGGATTTTTTGAGTGTCCGTGTTTATTTATGGCATGAAACAACTCGCAGCATGGGTCTTTCTTATTAATATGTGACAAAAAACTCCACTTGAATCATTTGATTCCTCTTTACCGACAAAACCCCGTGCTCGAGAAAAAAAAAATATATTATTCTTTTCCCGAGCACGGGGTTTTCTGGTCTAATTTTATCTTGTCTTTATAACGAGTTATTTTCCTTGGTTAACAATACTTATTGTTTTGCCCATATTTGCGGGTTCTTCAATTGTCTTTTTCCCTCATAGGGGAAATAAGGTATATAGGTGGTATACTCTATGTATATGTATCCTGGAACTCCTTCTAATGACCTATGTATTTTGTTATAATTTCCGATTGGACGATCCATTAATACAATTGAAGGAGGATTATAAATGGATCAATCTTTTTGATTTTCACTGGAGACTGGGAGCCGATGGACTTTCTATAGGACCCATTTTACTGACAGGATTTATCACTACTTTAGCTACTTTAGCAGCTTGGCCGGTTACTCGAAATCCGCGATTTTTCTATTTCTTGATGTTAGCAATGTATAGTGGCCAAATAGGATCATTTTCTTCTCGAGACCTTTTACTTTTTTTCATAATGTGGGAATTCGAATTAATTCCTGTTTACTTACTTTTATCCATGTGGGGAGGAAAAAAACGCCTATACTCGGCTACAAAGTTTATTTTGTGCACTGCCGGAGGTTCCATTTTTCTATTAATAGGAGTTCTAGGTATGGGTTTATATGGTTCCAATGAACCAACATTAGATTTAGAAAAATTAGCTAATCAATCGTATCCTACAGCATTGGAAATAATACTCTATTTTGGTTTTCTTATTGCTTATGCTGTCAAATCGCCGATGATACCCCTACATACATGGTTACCAGATACCCACGGAGAAGCACATTACAGTACATGTATGCTTTTAGCTGGAATATTATTAAAGATGGGAGCATATGGATTGATTCGGATCAATATGGAATTATTAGCTCACGCTCATTCTAGATTATCTCCCTGGTTGGTGATAGTAGGAATAATACAAATCATTTATGCAGCTTCAACTTCTCTTGGTCAACGCAATTTAAAAAAACGTATTGCCTATTCTTCCGTATCTCACATGGGTTTCCTAATTATAGGAATTGGTTCTATAACTGGCATCGGACTTAATGGAGCCATTTTACAAATACTCTCTCATGGATTGATCGGTGCTGCACTTTTTTTCTTAGCAGGAACGAGTTGTGATAGAATACGTTTTGTTTATCTCGAAGAGATGGGGGGGGTATCTATCTCAATGCCAAAAATATTTACCATGTTTAGTAGTTTCTCAATGGCTTCTCTTGCATTGCCAGGAATGAGTGGTTTTGTTGCAGAATTTTTAGTATTTTTTGGAATAATTACCAGCCCAAAATATCTTTTCATGCCAAAAATTTTAATTCTTTTTGTAATGGCGATTGGAATTATATTAACTCCTATTTTTTTATTATCTATGTTACGTCAGATTTTCTATGGATACAAGCTATTAAATATTCCAAACTCGAAATTTTTTGATTCTGGACCACGAGAACTATTTGTTTCGATCTGTCTATTTCTACCTGTAATAGGAATTGGTATTTATCCTGATTTTGTTCTCCCGTTATGGGTTGACAAGGTACAAGTTCTATTATCTAATTATTTTTATAGATACTAAATTAGTTTTTTAGATTCATAAATGAAATAAATTTCATTTCTTGTAAAGAAAGTCTTATAATTATTTGACTTTCTTAATTTCAGGATTATTCTTTGTACAATGAAAAAAGGTAAAGGTGAATTATAATTGTAATGAGATACATCTAAAGTTTTTGAGAATCTTTTCAATAATTCCTCTATTGAAAAGGTTCTCAAAAACTCGCACAAATTTTCATTGTGTATCAGACGATTTTTTTATGTATTCTTCGTGTAGTTTATTAGATATTCATTGGAATGAACCATAACTATGGAATCCGATTCCTAATAGATTGATCCCAAAATAGCATATCCAAATTAGGATAAATCCTATAGAAGCTACAAACGCCGAATCGGTGCCTTGATCTTGCAATTTTTGATTTGTTCTAGTATGTAAATAAATTGCAAATATGGTCCAAGTAATAAATGCCCAAGTTTCTTTAGGGTCCCAATTCCAATAAGAACCCCATGCTTCATTAGCCCATACTGCTCCAGAAAGAATGCCTATGGTTAAAAAGGTAAATCCTAAACTAATGGCACGATAACTCCAATAATCCAAACGCTGAATTAATTGATATTTGTAAAAATTTTGAAATGAGAGGAAATAAGTCATTTTTAATACACTTCCTTTTTCGTTCAAATATTCCATATAACCAAAGAAAAAAGACTTCCTTAAACTGAAAAGATTCTTGTTTTTCAAACAAGAATAAATTTTTTTTTGAAATGTAATCACTATAAGAGCAACTGATAATAACGATCCGCATAAAAGAGCTGCATAGCTCAATAGCATCATACTGACATGCATCATTAACCACTGAGATTGTAGAGCAGGTACTAATATTGCGGGTTGATGCATGTCAGTTGAAAGACCTGACGTGGCGAAACCTTGGGTAAAAATGGCACTTGGTGCAGTTATTGCGCTTAAATAATTTTTATGATTCCCAATATACGGAATCATATGAATAATGGATAAACTCCATGAAAGGAAGATTAATGATTCGTATAAATTACTTAAGGGAAAATGTCCCGAAGAAATCCAACGAATAACTAAAAACCCTGTTATAGATAAAAAAGTAGCTATCATCCCTTTTTCTGACGAATTACGTAATCTTTCTATTTCGTAGACTAATAAGTTCATCAAATGAATCATAATAACAATTGAGATGATCGAAAAGGAAATATGAGTTAATATATGTTCTAAGGTTGCAAATATCATAAAGAAGAGTCCCTTTTAAATAATTGAAATTGTGGAGGGGATTAAATATAATCTATTGTGTATATATTAAAATAATATTAATTATTATTAATGCCGCCACTCGGACTCGAACCGAGATGCTCTAGCACTGCTTCCTAAGAGCAGCGTGTCTACCAATTTCACCATGGCGGCGGCTTACTTTAAATAATAATAGGTAATTCATATTGAATTGTCTATATTCAATATAGTTTAGGAAACAATGAAGAAAGATGAAATTCCATTTATATTGAACATTTCAATATAAATAATACTGAATTAGTATCTTCTTCAGTTTTAATAAGAAACTTTTACGTACTATAAACCTAGCTCTTTTTTATTCAGAAGAGTCATAACTCAATATTTTATTTTTCAATCGGAGTATAAACTTAATAAGTTTTTTTCTAATTATTTTGAGACCCAACACTTTAGTATTAAAGTATAATGAAATATTCAGATTATTCCTTGTCTATCGTAATTGTGCTTTTCTATTTTGAAAAGCACAATTAATAGGAAAGAAAAAACCATCTCACGAATTCAATATAAATCAAGAGAAATTTCAATAAATAAAAGAAAATAAACAATACTGAGTACTTTGAATCAAGTAGACAGAAAGATTCTTATTTTTCATATTACCTAGCTCTAACTAATATGGAGAAGTCAAATACAATTTAATAAAATTGAATCATTTGTCTTATAATTCAAAAATGTAAATTTGGAAGTTCTTTTAAAAATGTCAATTAATATTTTTCCAAGACTTTTTTTTGTCGCACAAAAAAACTTTTTGACTGTCCGGTGGAAACAGATTTAGCTAAAGAAAAAGCTTTTACTGCCTCTAAAGATCCTTTTTTTTTCCAAAGATTTCTACGAATATGCTTTTTTGACATAGAAGTGCGTTTTTTTGGAACTGCCATTCAAAAGGTAGGTGACTCTTTTTTATCGTTGTATGTGAAAGACATATATTTTTCCAAAAAAAAATTCCTCTTTATTAGTTATTTTCTATACTTACTACTTTATTCCAAAAATTTCAAAATTCCCTCAATAATATCATAACATACAAATAAATTTTTCTTTTATATCTTAATTCTTATATTTGCATAATGTAATAATTACATACGCATTGTATATTTATTGTTTTCTAAAAGAATATATATAAAATATAAAAAAAGAATAAAAAAAGTAATGTAATTTTAATATATAATAATATAGATATAGAATATTATAATCATATTTAGTATTCAGAATAGTAATAAAAAATTTTTATCTAATATACTAAAATAAAATAGTAAATTAAAAAGTAATAAAATAAATAGTAAATAGTATAGACTATTATATACTATAATAATCGATATAATCTATACTATATATAAGAATAGAATAATCTAGAAAAGTCTAAAAGTATAAATAAAATATATAGAAATATATAGTATATAAAAGAAAAGATTAGATCTAAATATTATACAATAAAAAAAAGAGATAAATAAATATGTAACTGAACTTTAGTATAAACATATTTTACATTTATTTAAAATATTTGATAAAACAAAAATTAGATAATGACAATATTTGTATTTTTGTATTTGATCTCTTTCCTATCTTTTTGTTTTGTCTTATTGTTTTTCTCTTTCTTTTCGAAAGAGAAAAACAATAAGAATTGGTGAATCGGAAACAATTATAAGAAAAAAGAACAATTTGTTTTCTTATGGAATATACATATAAATATGCATGGATAATACCCCTTTTTCCGCTTCCAGTTACTATGTCAATAGGATTTGGACTTCTAATTATTCCGGCAGCAACAAAAGATCTTCGTCGTATGTGGGCTTTATTAAGTGTTTTACTACTAAGTATAGCTATGTGGTTTTCGGCCAATCTGTCTATTCATCAAATAAATGGAAGTTTGACCTATCAATATCTATGGTCTTGGACCATCAATAATGATTTTTTATTAGAGTTCGGACACTTAATCGATCCACTTACTTCTATTATGTCAATACTAATTACTACTGTTGGAATCTTGGTTTTTATTTATAGTGACAATTATATGTCTTACGACCAAGGATATTTGAGATTTTTTGCTCATATGAGTTTTTCCAATGCTTCAATGTTGGGATTAGTTACTAGTTCCAATTTGATACAAATTTATATTTTTTGGGAACTAGTGGGAATGTGTTCGTATTTATTGATAGGCTTTTGGTTCACACGACCCGTTGCAGCAAGTGCTTGTCAAAAAGCTTTTGTAACGAATCGTATAGGAGATTTTGGTTTATTATTAGGAACCTTAGGATTCTATTGGATAACTGGTAGTTTTGAATTTCGGGATTTGTTCCAAATAGTGAATACCTTGATCCATAATAATGGGGTCAATTCTTTATTTACTACTTTATTTGCCTTTTTATTATTTGTCGGTGCACTTGCTAAATCCGCACAATTTCCCCTTCACGTATGGTTACCTGATGCCATGGAAGGTCCCACTCCTATTTCGGCTCTTATACACGCTGCTACTATGGTAGCAGCAGGAATCTTTCTTGTAGCTCGGCTTCTTCCTCTTTTCATAGTTATACCTTACATAATGAATCTCATTTGTTTAGTAGGTATAATAACAGTACTTTTAGGAGCTACTCTAGCTCTTGCCCAAAGAGACATTAAAATAAGTTTAGCTTATTCTACAATGTCTCAATTGGGTTATATTATGTTAGCTCTAGGTATAGGCTCTTATCGAGCTGCTTTATTTCATTTGATAACCCACGCCTATTCTAAAGCTTTATTATTTTTGGGATCCGGATCCATTATTCATTCAATGGAACCTATTGTTGGATATTCACCAGATAAAAGTCAGAATATGGTTCTTATGGGAGGTTTAACAAAATATGTTCCAATTACAAAAACTACTTTTTTTTTAGGTACACTTTCTCTTTGTGGTATTCCGCCTCTTGCTTGTTTTTGGTCCAAAGATGAAATTATTCACGATAGTTGGTTGTACTCACCAATTTTCGCACTAATAGCTTGGTTCACAATAGGATTAACCGCATTTTATATGTTTAGGATTTACTTACTTACCTTTGATGGGTGTTTTCGCATTTATTTTCAAGATTATAGTAGTTTTAGTAGCACAAAAAATAACTCGTTTTATTCAATATCTTTATGGGGAAAAAGGACACTTAAGAAAGTCAATAGGAATTTCTTTTTTTCAAAAATGAATAATACTAAGGTTTGTTTTTTTTCAAAAGATATATCTAAAATTGACAATAATGTAAGAAGTAAAATACGAGACTTTAGTACTTACTTTAGAAATAGGTATACTTATATGTATCCTCACGAATCGAGCAATACTATGTTATTTCCTCTCCTTGTATTAGTACTCTTCACTTTGTTCATTGGATCAATAGGAATTTCTTTTAACGTAAGAGTAAGATATTTGGATATATTATCAAAATGGTTGACTCCATCGACAACCTTTTTTCATCAGAAATTGAATTATTCTGAGGATTGGTATGTATTTTTATCAAACGCTATTTTTTCAGTAAGTATAGCTCTTTTCGGACTATTTATAGCATCTATTTTTTATGGATCTATTTATTCATCTTTCAAAAACTTAAATTTAATTAACTTCTTTTTAAAAAGAGGTACTAAAAGAATTATTCTGGACAAAATAAAAGGTGTGA